TTTGACAATAGAATGCACCCCTCTAGTCCCATATTTAGTGATTCCCGAGCTGTTTCTTCTGTATCGGGGATCGTCGAAATAAGCAAGAATACTATTTCTACGGAAAATCCCATTTATGGGTATTTCCATCGAAATACCTAAATGGGGTATTATTTCTTTCTCTTGTTCTTGATTAGACCGAAATGGAATGATGAATCTATTTCTTCGCCTCTTTGCCAATAAATAAGAATCCCCGTGGAGAAAGGCAGGATATATGAAATTACAACGACCCTTGCATATGATTTGATCAGGTCCTGAAGAATCAAGAATTCTCCCTGCCTTTTTACCAGAAGGATCCGAACTAAACAACTTGTGTCTCACTTGATCATCAGTCACTGAGGGGTTATAAATATAGCTTCGTTCGGCAGAAAGAGAATGAACATTCATTTGATCTTGATCCTTGTGGAGCAAAAAAGGGACTACACTGGATGTGTAGGGACTTCCTGATAATATCCATAAATGACTTGTTTTTGGTAAGAGATGAACATTACCATATGTATATTTGGGTGCATGGTACACATCGGTACTCCAGTGCATTTCTCCCTCTGAATCAGAATAAATATGTTTTCGGACCCTCTCTTTAAAATTCACGGTGGATGCTCCCGCGCGAATCTCAGCAATCACTTGTTCTGATTCTACATATTGATCATTTTTAACTAAAAGAAAACTTTTTGGTGGAATATTCACATTATGTAGAATATCTTGACTCTCGATAGTTACATATAGGTCTATATAACATAGAAACGCAGGATGTCCATGACGTGTACGTGTGGGATGAACTAAATCTTCATTGAATTGAATTTTTCCATTAGAAGGAGCTCTTACATGTTCTGCAGTACCCCCTGTGAATACTCCACCGGTATGAAAAGTTCTTAATGTTAGTTGAGTCCCAGGTTCCCCAATAGATTGACCTGCAATAATACCTACTGCTTCTCCCAATTCGACCAGGTCGCCGTGAGTGGGACTTCGACCATAACATAATCGACAGATCCAAGACGTACTCCTGCAAGTGAAGGGGGTTCGAATAGATATTGGTTGTGCTCGAAAGGTTATGAATCGATTAACAAGGCCAATCCCAATATCTTGATTGCGAATCGCAATGCATCGTGCACCGATATATATATCGTCTGCTAATACACGACCAATTAATGTTTGGATAAAAATTCGTTCTGTCATCATCCCATTTCGAGGACTCACAGAAATACCTCGAAGGGTGCCACAATCTGTTCTACGTACAACAATATGTTGAACTACTTCAACAAGTCTACGCGTGAGATACCCAGCATCTGATGTTCGGACAGCAGTATCCACAACCCCTTTCCGGGCTCCGTAACAGGAAATGATATATTCTGTTAAAGAGAGTCCTTCGCGTAAATTGCTTTGAATAGGTAAATCAATCATTTGTCCTTGAGGATCCGACATTAATCCTCTCATACCTACTAATTGGTGTACTTGAGATGCATTTCCTCTAGCTCCCGAAAAAGACATTATATGGACTGGATTAGAAGGATCAGTCATCCTAAAATTAGGATTCATTTCTTGTCGCAAATATTCACTTGTAGCATACCAGATCTCTATGGATTGACGTAATTTTTCTACCGCATGTACATTCCCATAATGATGGTGTTTTTCCAAAAGAAAACTTTGTTGTTCAGCATCTTGGACTAGCCATGCCTTAGAAGGTATTGTTAAAAGATCATCAATTCCTAATGAAATAGATGTAGCAGTGGCTTGCTGGAACCCCAGAGTCTTTACCTGATCCAGGATGTGTGATGTATATGCCATTCCAAAGTGATCTATTAATCGGCTAATAAGTCGTTTCATGGCAGTTCCATCTATCGCTTTATTGTGAAAGACCAGATCGACCCGTTCTGCCATAGGTACCCCCGATGCCGATGAGTAGGATTCGACAATAAGTTTGAGTCAGTGATTCAAAGACTTCCTTTCCTAGATCTTGATTCGCGTACAAATTCAGGAATTATGATACTAGTTGAGACGAAGAGACACGAATTCCGATGGGTATTGGTATTATATAATTACTTAGCTTAGGTACCGCATGAGCAAGCTCGGCAAAACCCTTGTACGGCTTCTTCTATTTCTCGATAAAAAGAAATATTACCAACTGTGGTTCGAATGTATATACAAAAAATTTCTTTTTTGACATTTCTTACTATTAGATAGCGCCCATAAACCTCATGATAGGTACCCAAGGATTCATATTGAACTTCGAGGGGAACTTCTCGTGATGCAATAACGCGTTGATCTAGTCGCCACCGGAGCCACAAAGGACTATCCAAATTGATTCGTTTCTGCCGATAAGCTCCAAGCGCATCATAGGAGTTGGAAAAATAGGGTTCTTTTTTATACTTATAGTTATTATCGTAATTTTTTTCATTTTGATGGTTTCTGTAATTACACGGATTATACCTATTTGCACAAATACCTCGACGATTCCCGATGG